TAAAACAAGCTCGTATTTTATCTTTGTTACCTTTTCTCAATAATGAGAAACAATTTGAAAGAATCGAGTCGACCACTAGAACTACTGGTCTTAGAACCAGAAATAAATAGGCTTATTTTTTGTTCACTTCAATCAGAATTCCAATTTGAACTCAAACATGGATTGGTGTTTTATTTGACAAATCTTAGAATCCAGATTATTGTGTCGTAAAAAAAAAAAACGAAAACGAATCGGAAAAAAAGATTTTTTTATTGAACGTGTTCATTCATTTTGACTACTTTAGTGCATTTCTCATAGTAATTTTGACTTCAACTCCACCCTCCCGGAGTTCATTCTCCGGGGAACCCCATTTAAATTATTTCGGTGTATTCTTTCCAATCTACTTTTTCTCTGATTTCGTTGGAAATCATATAAAGACAATTCCTATTTGATATAGCTATTTGGGCTAGTATTTTACGATTAAGAAGCAACTGCCTCTTATATAGATCATGTATTAATTTACTATAACTATAAGATACTCCCTTTTCTCGAATTACTGCGTTTATTCGAGTGATCCACAAACGACGAAAATTTCTCTTTTGTTTATCCCTATCCCGATGAGCCGAAACCAAAGCTCTTATTTTCTGTTGAGTAATAGTTCGAGTAAGTCTTGAATGAGATCCTCGAAAACTTGATGCAAATAAACGAATTTTTGTTCTACGTTTTCGGGCTATATATCCGCGTTTAACTCTAGTCATTGAATAAATAAAATTTTGACAAATAACTAATTGATTTTTTTCTTTCAGTTATTATTTTTCCCGTCCTGGCCTATTAATAATTAATAACCAAACGGATTTTTCCAATGTATAAAATACAAATTCCAATGGCTTTGGCTACTATAACCTTCCCGACCACGATTTTTTCTTTTTTTGGGTATTTTACTGCGAAATATGAAAGAAATTGTGGGTTTCCTCGTTTCTATGGTTACTTCTTAAACGGTGAGGTCTTCTCTATACACCGGAGCCCTTATTTCATTTCATATTTCATCAATGTTATTGGTAACTTGTATAGTTCACACCACACTCTTTGGCTCTACCTATGAATTATCCAGTAATAGGTCTTTCACAATGAGACCCACCTATACAGTAACGGTATTTAATTATGAAAGTTAGCTAGGTAGCTGACCCTCGTAGTCCGTTCTTGACTGAGCGAGAACTTCTTTTTTTTTTAATTTCAATAAGATTTTTCCGCTTAATGGATAACCAGTTGCTACCAATGGAGAATTGTTTCTCATCTTAAATTCAGATGATTGCATTTGCACCAACGGAAACCATAAACTTTATACACAATAGAAGGATAGATTTGCTTATTTTTAGATAGTGAATGGAGTTCCTTCTTCCATTCTATCCTATTCACTAGTACTGATCAGTCATACTGGAAGCAGTTTTCTTGCTTTTTCCTGTCAGCTCATGATCTAAACGAGTCGCACATACACCCTAGTACATGTTCCTCGACGCTGAGGACATCCCCGAAGAGCGGGGGATTTCGTGACATTTCGAATGGGCTGTCTTGTATTTCTAATAAGTTGTTTAATGGTTGGCATGTTGAGTCATATACATAATGGGCTGGTTTAGATTGATCCTAACCGGATTTTTTATTTATTTAATAGTAAACTCGGAGATAAAATCTCAAATCACAGATTTGCACAAAATCCATTTTTTTCATTCAACTGCTACAAGATCAACAATTCCATAAGTTTGGGCTTCTGTTGCTGACATAAAAACGTCTCTTTCCATGTCTTCAGATACAACCCATAAAGGTTTGCGCGTCCTTTGTACATAAACCCTTGTGATGGTTTCGCGTAGTTTCAGCAGTTCTTCCGCTTCCAGGATAAATTCTCCCGTTTGTGCCTCATAAAAAGAACTAGCAGGTTGATGCATCATTACCCTGATAATAGAAGGTTTCTCTATCTGGTGTGATGAAAGAAACAGAAAAGAAAGATAAAGAATAATAGGAAAAAGGATAGAATTGAACAACCGTACGGGCATTATCTTTTATGCATTGCATACGGCTCTATAATCAAATTGACCCCTAACTTTTCCATTCAAGAAAGATAAAAAATAGAATCTATTAGCCCCAGATGGGTAAATGATCAAAATGCCACCCTTCTTTTTTTTTTCGGAGGAGTTAAAAAATACTATGATGGCTCCGTTGCTTTCTATTTTAAAATGGATTTTTTTTATCTTTGATTCAGCAATCCCAAAGTTTCTTTTTGAGCCAATCAAAAAAAAAATTGGTTTTTTGCACTCTTTTTTTTTTATAACTTAAATATTGTTAAGAGCCCGTTAGTGTAAAAACAAACAAGTTTGTGACGCTGAATTGGACTTCCGATAGATAAGAGAAAGTCGGAAATATCTTTTATCTCATACTACTCTCTCGATACATAATCAAATCTTTTGAAAAAAAATACAAAATTTTTCATATCGAATTCGAAGTGCCATGCTATTATTACTTAATATTCATATGGCGAAGGCATAGTTTTCTTTTTTCTCTCAAATAAAAAAACTTCATTGGCGCCAAGCGTGAGGGAATGCTAGACGTTTGGTAATTTCTCCTCCAACCAGAATAAAAGATCCCATTGACGCGGCCAATCCCATGCATATTGTATGGACCTCTGGTCGTACAAATTGCATAGTATCATAAATTGCTATTCCGGGTATTATCCATCCACCAGGGGAGTTTATAAACAAATACAGATCTTTAGTCTCATCCTCGATACTGAGATATACCATAAGACCAATAAGTTGATTCGAGATCTCGCTATCAACCTCTTGGCCTAAAAAAAGTAATCTTTCTCGATAAAGTCGGTTGAGTAGGGTAAAATTGTATCCCTTAGGAACCGTACATGCACCTTTTGATGCATACGGTTCAAAAAAATTGCGAAGAAAAGAATCAATGTATAGATTCCAGTCCTCTTTACTTTTCTTTTTCGGGTTTTTCTAATTTTTTAATGAAAGGGCTTTTTCTTCGATTTTTTAATAAAGATGAATTTTGATTTCTTCTTTAATAATATAAAAAAGGGTAAATAAACTTATCGAATTAACTTCTCATTGATGTATTCTTTCATCGAAATTCAATCCAAATCACGATGGTATTTTCTTGTTCCTGAATGGGTCTCTTTCATCTTTTTAGGTTTATGCTCTACTCCGGGTAAAGATTCGCCCGATTTTGATTTGCACATATAGGACAAATCTTCCCATCACCATTTCTTTTTGTTATGACTTTACAAATAATCATTTATGATACACATAGTAATCATAGATATATTACCAATTGGGTTTTTTTCTAAACGGAGCCTGGATACTTCATTTTTTTCGTCCAGCCAAAGCCAACCATAAATTATTCTAATTGATATAATTCTATGAATTCCCCCAAATAATGCATTTAATTGCACTTCACGCTCCAATTTTTCAATAATTCAATTTATCTTTCTTGGGCGAAACAGAGGATATCTCGGTCGGGGGAGAGAATGGGGAAATCCCATATGACCCAAGATATCTGACAAGTCGCACTATACGTCAACCCAAGATGCATCTTCCTCTCCAGGACTTCGGAAAGGTACTTTTGGAACACCAATAGGCATGGATTGAAAGAAAAAAGAACTAAATACTATTTTTCACTTTGATGTGGAAACGTAACAATATGGTTTTATTGTCTTTATTTTTATTGTCTTTATAATATTGACTTTATCATATTTATTTTATCCATAGATTAGAAAAATTTAGAAAGAAAGACAAAATAAATAAAGGAAATTTTTTACGAATAGATCCTTCTAATGATAAATGAAGAATGGACATATTTTCTCATAGAAAATGGTATCAATCCACCATTGCATATTGGTACTTATCGAATATAGAATAAATCTGCTTCTCTTTGTTCTTACGAACAGAATTCTTCCATTATTACGAATAGAATATAGAATCAATATTAACTTAATCCTTGTTAGGAAATAATCCCCTGAACAGGGGAAGTCTATAGGATAGTCATAGTATAATTTTTTCCAATGCAATAAAGTTACGTAGTGTCTATTTTTCTTCGATAAAGGGGTATTTTTCATGGGTTTGCCTTGGTATCGTGTTCATACCGTTGTATTGAATGATCCCGGCCGGTTGCTTTCCGTTCATATAATGCATACAGCTCTGGTTGCTGGTTGGGCGGGCTCGATGGCTCTGTATGAATTAGCAGTTTTTGATCCTTCTGACCCTATTCTTGATCCAATGTGGAGACAGGGTATGTTCGTTATACCCTTCATGACTCGTTTAGGAATAACCAATTCATGGGGGGGTTGGAGTATCACAGGAGGAACTGTAACGAATCCGGGAATTTGGAGTTACGAAGGTGTAGCTGGGGCGCATATTGTGTTTTCTGGCTTATGCTTTTTGGCAGCTATCTGGCATTGGGTCTATTGGGATCTAGAAATATTTTCTGATGAACGTACAGGAAAACCCTCTTTGGATTTGCCCAAGATCTTTGGAATTCATTTATTTCTCTCCGGGGTGGCTTGCTTTGGTTTTGGTGCATTTCATGTAACAGGTCTGTACGGTCCTGGAATATGGGTATCCGATCCTTATGGACTAACGGGAAGAGTACAGCCTGTAAATCCGTCGTGGGGCGTGGAAGGTTTTGATCCTTTTGTTCCGGGAGGAATAGCTTCTCATCATATTGCAGCAGGTACACTGGGCATATTAGCGGGTCTATTCCATCTTAGCGTTCGACCGCCACAACGTCTATACAAAGGATTACGTATGGGAAATATTGAAACCGTACTCTCCAGTAGTATCGCGGCTGTCTTTTTTGCAGCTTTTATTGTTGCTGGAACTATGTGGTATGGTTCAGCAACTACTCCCATCGAATTGTTCGGTCCCACTCGTTATCAATGGGATCAGGGTTATTTCCAGCAAGAGATATATCGAAGAGTTAGCGCGGGGCTAGCCGAAAATCAAAGTTTATCAGAAGCCTGG